ATAATCCGTTTTTTCTTCGGAGAATCCCCCTCAACTATCAACTATTCGTGTATGTCAAATAAAAAAATAAGACGCTAATTTTGTTAAGTCTTAAGTTGAAGGGAAATATCCAAATATATGTCTTATTTTTTTTAATAATCCATATTTGTAGCAATGAAATACTTTTGTTCCTCCCCAAAATTAAAAATGATTGATTAGAAATATCTAGGATCCATATTTTCTATAAAGGACCGGAGATGCCTTGCTTACGTATCATTGGAAAGTGCATTAACATAAATACAGCAGTAAGAAGAGGTAATACAAAAGTATGTAAACTATAAAAACGAGTCAAGGTAGATTGTCCTACACTAGCACTTCCCCTTAATAATTCCACGACAGACGATCCTATTCCGGGAATAGCTTCGGGTACTCCTGTTACAATTTTGACTGCCCAATAACCAATTTGGTCCCAAGGTAAGGAATAACCTGTTACACCAAAAGATGCGGTCAATACAGCCAAAACAACGCCCGTAACCCACGTCAATTCACGAGGTTTTTTAAAACCGCCGGTGAGATACACACGAAATACGTGCAGGATCATCATTAAAACCATCATACTTGCCGACCATCGATGAACAGATCTGATTAACCAACCAAAGTTAGCCTCAGTCATTATATATTGAACCGAAGCAAAAGCCTCAGTAACGGTCGGACGATAATAAAAGGTCATAGCAAACCCCGTTGCTACTTGGACTAAAAAGCAAGTAAGTGTAATTCCTCCTAAACAATAGAATATGTTGACATGAGGAGGGACATATTTACTAGTTATATCATCGGCAATCGCCTGAATCTCAAGACGTTCTTCGAACCAATCATAGACTTTATTGAGATAGGTAAACCAAAGGAACTCCCCCTCTGAGAACCGTATATGAGAATTTCATCTCGTACGGCTCAAACAGAAAAACCCAATACTGGTTGTAACGGAAACGGATATGTTAAATAAAAAAGAGTTTTAAACTTCTTAAATCCTATTATTCCAAATCTTATTTGAAGATAAGAAAAATAAAAAAATCCTTAAATTTATCTGTGCAGGGTTAGAATGCCAAAATCTCAAGTCGGCGCACTCGTCTTTATCTTGATCTTTACAGGCCTCTTGAATATTCTATTTACTTCATTTTTTGTTTTATTTTTTTTGTAGAATGCGACTTTTTTAGTGCCGTCTTCATTAGTATTGATAAGAATTCTCTTGTTAAGACCCTATGAACAATTAAACAAAACCTTAGATTCATACCAGAACCACAATGAAAAAACCTTTAATGTCCAAAAATTCCCTGAGTAAGAACTGCTGGATTATCACTTATTCAAGAAATAGATAGGATAGAATGAAAAAAGAAATCAAAAGAGATTTTTTTGCTTTGATAAAAAAAGACAAACAGTGGCAATCTTATTGGAAAGAATCAAAATCTTTTTATTTATTCTAACTTACGTATCTTCTAATAAAGATTTATTAAAGTCCGGTTGCGAGGTCGAAATATTAAGTATGAATCATAGTTCTAATACTTTGTCAAATCTATTTTATATATTCCGTGCTGCAGATACTAGAAAATAATATCTGACGGGGTAAAACCATCTCTATCAAGATGACAGATCCTTTATTTTCGTTCTGTATTTGCAATAAGATCAATTAGAACAAGTCACACACTCATATTCCGGAAATAAAGAAAGAACGAAATTCCACGGTCGAACTACCAAATTCAAAATGAACTGGGCTAGAAATAAAAAACCTAAATGGGTAAGTTTACCCCTTTTATTTATTAAAAAAAAAAGATCTAAATAAAAAAGATAGTTAGTCGGTTCTTGTGAATCTAATTCATAGAAATTCCGTCCAGTAAAATGGACGAATTATAAATTTCTAAAATAATAGATAGAAATATAGCAAATAAAGCCATTGCAACACCCATCAAAGGAGTAGTTCCCCATCCCGGAGCTACTTTACCATATTCTGAATTCAACGGTTTCAATAAAGCCCCTACACCAGTTCGTCTTGGACGAGATCTAGAACTACTCTCAACGGTTTGTGTAGCCATAAATCCTTTTAATTTTTAATTGAGATCTGTTGACTTTGTATACCATTCCACTGTAAATATAGGATTTTATCCTATAGATTAATTGTGGTCTTGAAATTTTATAAGAATGGAAACAGCAACCCTAGTTGCTATCTCTATATCTGGTTTACTTGTAAGTTTTACTGGGTATGCTTTATATACTGCTTTTGGGCAACCCTCTCAACAACTAAGAGATCCATTCGAAGAACACGGAGACTAGTTGAAGTAATGAGCTCCCAATATACCAATATTGGGGCTCATTACTTCAATCGAGATAATGAAAAATCATTTTGTCTTTTTAGTTGGAACTTTAGGGGGTTCTCTAAAAAAGATAGCAAAAAAAATTATTCCTAAAGTCGAGACTAATAGGAATGTATAAACCAATGCTTCCATAGATTTCATCGTGGTTTACAATTATAGCTTTCATACCTGTTTATTAGATTAGAGTAAAAAAATACAATCATTCAAATCAAGATTAATCTAATTCCCTATGATTTAATTTAAATCACCCCAAACAAAACAAAAGTATAGTCAAAAAGAAACAACAAAAAAAATAAAGTTCTATCCAAATCAGACTATTTGCCTTTTTGTAGTCGGATCGCCCAGTTTTTGGAATGCTCCAAATTCTACTTGAGCATCCAAATCAGGGTCGATGCCAGCAAAAACATCTCGGAACAAAGTTCTAGCACCATGCCAAATGTGCCCGAAAAAGAAGAGAAGAGCAAACGAAGCATGTCCAAAAGTAAACCAACCCCTTGGACTGCTACGAAAAACACCATCTGATTTCAAAGTGGCACGATCTAATTCAAAAATTTCACCCAATTGAGCACGTCTAGCATATTTTTTCACCGTAGCGGGATCACTATAACTGACTCCGTTGAGTTCGCCACCATAGAACTCAACAGTTACACCTACTTGTTCAACACTATACTTCGATTCTGCTCTTCGAAAAGGAACATCGGCTCTAACAATTCCGTCTCCGTCTATCAAAACAACTGGAAATGTCTCAAAAAAAGTAGGCATACGCCTTACAAAAAGTTCACGCCCCTCTTTATCTCTAAAGATAGGATGTCCTAACCAACCAACGGCTATTCCATCTCCATTATCCATTGAGCCCGCTCTAAATAAGCCCCCTTTTGCCGGGTTATTGCCGATGTAATCATAAAAAGCTAATTTTTCGGGAATTTTAGACCAAGCTTCTGATAAACTTTGATTTTCGGCTAGCCCAGCACCAACTCGTCGATATATTTCTTGTTGGAAGTATCCCTGATCCCATTGATAACGAGTGGGGCCAAATAATTCAATCGGAGTTGTTGCTGAACCATACCACATAGTTCCAGCAACAACAAAAGCTGCAAAAAATACAGCAGCGATACTACTGGAAAGAACGGTTTCAATATTTCCCATACGCAATCCTTTGTATAGACGTTGGGGTGGACGTACACTAAGATGGAAAAGGCCCGCCAATATGCCCAATGTCCCTGCTGCAATATGATGAGAGGCTATTCCCCCCGGAACAAAAGGATCAAAACCTTCTACGCCCCATGCGGGATTTACGGATTGAACCCTTCCGGTTAGGCCATAAGGATCGGACACCCATATTCCAGGACCATATAATCCTGTTACATGAAATGCGCCAAAACCAAAACAAGCCACCCCTGCAAGAAATAAATGAATTCCAAAGATTTTTGGCAAATCCAAAGAGGGTTTGCCTGTACGTGGATCAGAAAAGATTTCTAGATCCCAATAGACCCAATGCCAGATAGCCGCCAAAAAGCACAAGCCCGAAAACACAATATGTGCTCCAGCCACACCTTCATAACTCCAAATACCCGGATTCGTCGTAGTACCTCCTGTGATACTCCAACCGCCCCACGAATTGGTTATTCCTAAACGAGTCATGAAGGGTATAACAAACATACCCTGTCTCCACATTGGGTCAAGAACAGGATCAGAGGGATCAAAAACTGCTAATTCATATAGAGCCATCGAACCGGCCCAACCAGCAACCAGAGCCGTATGCATTATATGGACAGAAATTAAGCGGCCGGGATCATTTAATACAACAGTATGAACACGATACCAAGGCAAACCCATGAGAATACCCCTCTTTTTTTTTTTTCAGCAAAAAATAGACACTATGTAACTTTATTGCACTAGAAAAAAGATAGTAAAAAATATACTATGGAACCCCCTTTGCAGTCGATTATATCTGGTAAAGGATTTATATTTGTTCTAGGTTTTTAGGAAAAATGGAACAATTCTATTCAGTAGGAACAAAAAGAAGCGGATCCATTTTATTCTATATCCGATAAATAACAATACGCAATGGTGGTGTGGGAGGACGTTGACCAAATGAATAAAAAAAAGAAAGGATAGTTATTACAAACAGGTTCTTTGAATGATAAAAAAAAGATATGTTTGCATTCACGAGTAAAAACACTCATATAGGAGCAACCTCCTACCTTTTTTTTATTTATCATTTATAAATACAATATGATAAAATAAAGAAGAATCTATTTTTAGACAATAAAGCCATTTTTACGTTTCCACATCAAAGTTACATTTATTACTTCATTTTTGTTTTCCATTTTATGCCTATTGGTGTTCCAAAAGTTCCTTTTCGAAGTCCTGGAGAGGAAGAGGCATCTTGGGTTGACATATAGTGTGACTTGTTAGATATATATGGGTTATATGGGATTTCCCCGTTTTCTCCACCGATTGAGGTATCCTCTCTTTCACCTCGAACGATATTGATTGAATCGTCAAAAATCTGGAGCGTGAAGTGTAATAAAGTTCAATTAGATGGATCTTTTAGTTTTTTAGGGAGTATCCAAATTAGTATTATCAATCTTGAATTATTTATGGTTGGCTTGACTGGACCAATAAAATGAAGCATCCAGGCTCTGTTTAGAAAAACCCAATTGGGTAATATACCAAGGATTACTACTTCTAGCATGTCATATATGTGAAAAAAGAAATTCAGAATCAGGGGGTTCATAGCAAAAAGATGTGGTATTGCAATATTTGGCCTATATGTGCAAATAAAAAGCGGGCAGATCTTTACTCAGAGTAGAACAGAAACCTAAAAGAAAAGAATTGAAGAAGCCCATTCAGAAACAAACCAATTACATTGTGATTTAATTTAGATTCGATCTCAATGAAAACAATACATCAATGAGGAGTTAGTTCAAAAAGTTAAATACATTCTATATATATGGATAAAAGAAGGGCTCAAAAGTCCTCTTTATTGAAAAAAAGAATTGTAAGAAAAAGACCTTTCCCTTCGTTAGAAGTTCTAAAAAATCCATTCTGGAAAAAAGCCATAAAATAATAAAATTAAAATAAAGGGTTGAACCATAATCTACACATTGAGTCATTCTTGCGATCTTTTGTGAACCGTATGCATCAAAACATGCATGTATGGCTCTTAAAGGATAAAATCTTATCCTAATCAACCGACTTTATAGAGAAAGACTCCTTTTTTTAGGCCAAGAGGTTGATAGTGAAGTATCGAATCAACTTATTGGCCTTATGATATATCTCAGTATGGAGGACGATAACAAAGATTTGTATCTGTTTATAAATTCTCCGGGCGGATGGGTAATACCCGGAATAGCAATTTATGATACTATGCAATTTGTACGACCCCCTGTACAGACAGTATGCATGGGATTAGCTGCTTCAATGGGATCCTTTCTTTTGGCAGGAGGAGAAATTACCAAACGTCTAGCATTCCCTCACGCTTGGCGCCAATGAGTCCTTTTTATTAAAAAAAAAGAAGACTATGCCTTCGCCAGATAAATATTAAGTAATAATAGCATGGCACTTCGAGTTCGATATTAATCTTTTCTCAAAAACCATTCGATTCTGTATCGAAAGAGTAGTATGAAAAAACCCGTAGTTACCATTTCATATGATCTATAGGAAGCCTATTTCAGCGTCACAAACTGTTTAGTTTTCGGTTTTTACACCGAAAAAAAAACGCTTTAAACAATATTTCTGTTATGCAAGAATATATATTCTCTAACTATTTGAAAAAAAAAAAGACACTTTGGGATTGCTGAAGAACAGACGAAATAATAAAGCAACGGAACCATCATAGTATTTTAGAAATACTTCAAACAAAAAAGGAAGGATGGTTATTGGATCATTTACTGATGCTGATCCGGGTCTGATAGACCTAGTATATGTTCTATTTCTTTGATGGAAGGTCGAAATCAATTCCATAGTAGAGCCGTATGCAATCCGCAAAAGATGCCTGTACGGTTGTTCGATTCTATCTTTTTCCTCTCTCTCGCCTTATCGTGCGGCAGAGAGGAAACCAGTATTTTGTTATATCATTAGGATAATGATCCATCAACCCGCTAGTTCTTTTTATGAAGCACAAACGGGAGAATTTATCCTGGAAGCAGAAGAACTACTAAAGCTGCGCGAAACTATCACAAGAGTTTATGTACAAAGAACGGGCAAACCTGTATGGCTTGTATCCGAAGACATGGAAAGGGATGCTTTTATGTCAGCAGCAGAAGCTCAAGCCCACGGAATTGTTGATCTTGTCGCGGTTGCGAATTAGCAGCAATGATTCCGCGCAAATGCACGATTTTCTATTTTTTTTATTATTCATCTAATCTTCTTATTACCTTATCGGATTTCTTATAATATTTATAAAAAGATTTCTATTAATTAATTTTTAACTGATTTATAAACACCGGGTTAAGATTGATCTAAACCAACTCAGTATGTATACGACTCACCATGCCAACTATGAAACAACTTATTAGAAACACAAGACAGCCAATCCGAAATGTCACGAAATCCCCCGCTCTTCGGGGATGTCCTCAGCGCCGAGGAACCTGTACTAGGGTGTATGTGCGACTCGTTCAGATCATAGACTAAGACAAAAAGGGAAAAAAGATTTTCCAGTATAGTATCGATGTATCGGTGAATGGAGCTCTTCCATTCACTATCTTAACTTAATAAAATCTATAAAATTTAGAAATGGATAATAAAAAAAATGATATCTATATATATTCTTCTATTGTGTATCAAATTTATGGTTTTTTGGTTGGTAGAAATCCAATCCCCTCAATTTACAATTTAAGATGAGAAAGATTTCCCCATTGGTAGCAAATGCTTACCTCTTAAGCGGGGGAAATTTATTATTTTGAATAAATAGCGGAAAAATTATGCTCTTATTTTTCTTTTTGAAAGAACGGACTACGAGGGTCAGCTACCCAGCTAATATGCATACTTAAATACCGTGACTTTATAGCTAGATTTCGTTGTGAAAGCCCTATTTTACTGGATATTTCATGGGTAGAGCCAAAGAGTGTGAACTGTACAAGTTAACACAATAATATGAATGAAATCCGGGAAGTGGCTCCGGTGTATAGAGAGGATCTCGCCGTTTCAAAAGTAATCATAGAAACGATGGAACCCACCATTTCTTTATCTATTTTATTTACTATGCTTTTTCTCAATTCAATACACTTTAATTTTAATATGGATAGGTTAAATGCTTTAAAAAAAAAAGGTGGTCAGGAAGGTTATAGTAGCAAAAGCCATTGAAATTCTTACTTTATACATTGGAAGAATCCATTTTTGTTATTAATAGACTGGGGAGAAAAAAGAATAACTGAAAGAAAAGAATCGAATTGTTATTCATCAAGATATCATTTACTCAATGACCAGAATTAAACGAGGATATATAGCTGGGAAACGTAGGAGAAAAATTCGTTTATTTACATCAAGCTTTCGGGGGGCTCATTCAAGACTTACTCGAACTATTACTCAACAGAAAATCAAAGCGTTGGTTTCGGCTAATAGGGATAGAGATAGGAAAAAAAGAGGGTTTCGCGGTTTGTGGATCCATCGAATAAATGCAATAATTGGAATAATTGGTAAGAATAAAAAAAAACAATACAATAGGTATAGTAATTTATTGTATAATATGTACAAGGGGCAATTGCTTCTTAATCGTAAAATAGTAGCACAAATGGGTATTTTAAAGGGGAATTGCCTTCGTATGATTGCCAACGAGATCATAACATAAAATAAGAATTCCCCGGAGAATGAACTCCGGGAAGGTAGTAGAGTAGGGATTTGTATGATAAAATAGAATTCATATGATAAAGTCATCAAAATGAACAAGCACGGCTCAGTAAAAAAAAAGATAGATTCTTCGTTATCGATTATTGTTTTTGTTACAAGACAACAATAAAAATTTGATTGTCATAGTTTTCGAACAAAACATCAATCCACATTTGATTTGTGTTTCAATTCCAATTTGAATTCAATTGAACAATAACTCTAATTTTTTTTTAAACCGGTAGTAGTAGTTCTAGGGGTTGACTCAAGTTTTTCAAATCTTTTTTCATTATTACGAATTTTTTTTTCATTATTAAGAAACGGTAACGAAGATAAAATACGAGCTTGTTTTATAGCAATCGTAATTAATCGTTGTTGTTTTAAGGTCAATCTATTGACCCGTCTAGATAATATTTTTCCTTGTTCACTAATAAATCGACTAATTAAACTCATGTTTTTATAATCAATTCGATCCCCCGAACCAATCGGGGGCAAACGCCTACGAAAAGATCGTTTGGGTTTAAGAAAGAGTCGCTTAGATTTATCCATGATTTGTTTATTCCTATCCCGAGAATTCTATTTCTTACCAAAAGGTTTTTTTTTTATGTATAATTATACAATGAGATTGATTTTATCTATTATGTTATATATAATCTAAATTAGATTATATATAAATTAGAGAATGCATCTATATAAATATTAGAAATGTATCATTCTTCATATTCTTTGTTTGGCAAGGTGACACACAAACAATCCTTTTTTCTATTTCTTTATCTCTGCATGAATCGTATGTTTGCAACAACAAGAACAGAATTTTCTTAATTCTAATCGACTGGGCGTATTGTGTCGATTCTTTTGAGTAATATATCTGGAAATACCCGTCGATTCCTTATTAACACTCTTTTGAGCACAACAGGTACATTCCAAAATAACCCTTACTCGGATATCTTTTCCCTTGGCCATGAACCTCCTTTTCTTTTTATTTTGGATTCACTTATCCATTTTTGTATTCCACGAAGAAAGGAATGAAAATAAAGTAAAAGTTGAAAATTCTAAATCAAATTTCGTTTCCATTAATATAGTACCAAAAGATTGAGGTAATACAAACAAAACAAGGATTTCAAACAATTTTTCGAATCGCAGTACAGTATTTTGGTTTTCATTTAAGTACCTTAAATGATATTGTCCCCCCCAACCGAACTATTCTATTTCCATTTCCGGTCTTACTCTATTAATATTAAGAATGGAATTGAATTATTCATTCAATTCCATTGAAGCCTGTACCCGATTTCGAGTTTCGCGAAGGACGAATCCACCTTTTCTTTTATTCTCTCTCTTTTCTAACTTATTCTATTCGATTTGAATTCTAAAAAAAAAAGAGGAGGAATCCTCGATATTTTTTTTGATTTCTAATCTTCTTCACCGCTTCCTGCGCCAGTAACTATAATTAAAAAAAGGGGAATATCAATGCATCCGGAAAAAAACGATTGATTTCGATCAATAGACCCGCTAAAGCTCCGAACCATAGAGTACTTACCACTGGTGCCACGGAGAGATATGTTTTAAGATCTCGCATTTTTAATCCTCCCTTTATTCTTTATTTAAATTTCTAATACATAATTTTATATAGGACTATCATAAAATAGTTATTTTGTTAATAACCACTTGGATTTTCTGCCGAATTCTTAATTCAAATTTGAAATGTACAACGATTCATTCGATAACTTTTTTGTTTTCTAATAAAAAGGGGTCTATTTCTGCCCGAAGATTCCATAAAAATGAAATAGATTTCCATGTTAGGCAAATCTCATATTTATAATTATTTTAATTATTTATTAACTTAATAAGTCTTTGATTATTATAATTTTTCGGATTAGAATAGAAGAATTTATATATTCTTAAATTATAATATTATATATTATATAATAGATATATACAACGGAGAAAATGTGGAAAAGAAGACAAAGATTCTTTACAATGACACAGGAAACCAATTGAAAGGGATGTAGCGCAGCTTGGTAGCGTGTTTGTTTTGGGTACAAAATGTCACGGGTTCAAATCCTGTCATCCCTATCTCGAACTAATACTTATCGTAGGAGAAGTAACAAGGGATCAATTGAGACCGATTCCAATTGGAGATATATATATCTCCATATAGTATATGGTATATGCAAGCAAGATGTATTGGGGTCACTTAAAATTTTTTAATATTTAAAAAATATTAATAATATTATATTAATATTATTATGTTTTTATTTTTAAAAATAAAAGATAAGCGCTCTTAGTTCAGTTCGGTAGAACGCGGGTCTCCAAAACCCGATGTCGTAGGTTCAAATCCTACAGAGCGTGATTCCATTCTTTTATATTGAGAATGACAATGAGATAATTCAACAGTAGTTTAAAGGCTGAATTTGACCTCCTGGGGATTGTGGTTAAAACAAAGAAAATAAATAGGAGGTCAATAAGCATCACTAAACAAAGGAGATGTTAATTAATCAAAGGTCCAATTGATCACCACGCCGGTATTGTAAATATGCAGTTATGAATAATCCAGCCAAAGTAATAGGGATTAGTCCTAACACAATTCCAAATAGAAAAACTTCAATCATTATTTTTTGTTTGAAAGGAAAGGAAAAAGGGAGGTAATATATATCCTTTATATTTAAACTAAATATTAATCAGTCTGTATTGACTACGAATCTCAATGATCAAGAATTGGAAATTAACATGATAAAGAACTCAAGAATATCTAGTAGTTTTAGAAAATTTCTAATTCAATTCCAATTTGAAAATCAAATAAGTCGTATCTTACTCAAACTGATAAAAAGAGCTGAGGTTATACTTAAAGCCGCTAGTAGAAAACCGAAATAACTAGTTATAGTGGACATAAAGAAGCTAAATGAAATAAGTTCTTTTTATACGTATGTTTACAAAGCACTTCCCTAAGTTTCCAAGGAAATAAAATCGAATAGGAGAATAAGCAAAAAATACCATTTGAGAAATACAAGTGAAATTTGTGAATTTATCAATCATTATAGACGAACAAAAATAGTTGACATAGGTAAGAAATAAATTAACCACCTATGACAACTATCCATCCTGTGGTTCAAAATCAACAGATTTTTTGAGCAACTCATAAGTTGAGTAAAATAATCCAAAAAGAATTTGAAATTCTTTTTTTATTTCTAGTTTCTAGACTATTTCTATTTCTTCTTTCTATTCTAAAATAGAATATTTTTTTCGTTCTATTCCGAAATATTTAATAATTTTAAATATAGAAAATTAAAAAAGATATTTATAAAATAATGAAAATTTTAATAATAAAGAATAAAGAACTTTGTTGTTTAACTTTTGAATTTCTATGGAATAAAATCGGAAAAATCGGGACCCCCTTCTTATTTATTGTATGTAATTTGTTCTATTTTTTTTATTTAGAACAAAAAACGAGTTACCTTAAGAGGCCCTTTCACTTTTTTATCATTAGATTTAGTCGTGGAGTACATTCTTTTACTATATCAACCACGAAAGAGTCCTTTTTTCTGCCATCAAATAGAGAGTATCTATTACTGCTATTTTTGTTACTTGTTACTGGATAACTAACCAATTCAACTCTTTCTAAAAAAAGGGGGGGTAACAACAAAAAAACATCTTCGACAACCACTATTTCCGTATTTGGCATCTAAGTGAATTGGAGAAAAAAATAGGAGAATCTTTCTCTATGTCAGGAATTATCAAAAACAAATACAAGTCCGTCCGTCGGAGTCACAATTTAATTGATCTTCGGTTTGTGGTCCGAAGCTAATCTTGTGGAGAACCTTCATCTTATACTATAAAGATCTATTAGACTCTTAAACTTTGCGGAATCTTGTATTGAGTACTGAGTACATTGCATTGATACAACCAACAAGCAAGTTAGAAAGAATCTAGTACTTCATCTCAGCACGAATCTTTTAATTTCGTTGCTGTCTCCGAAGAAGGATAGCTATACTGATTCGGTATACTCGAAAGACACCCTGGGTACAATATTGACGATCTAACTAGGATGATTCTCAGTAAATTTCTACTTACTGCTCTCATCTTTTATGGAATCGATCCCCCTTTGACTGTACAAGAATATGTGGAGCTCAACATGTCTGGAAGCACCGGAGAACGTTCTTTTGCTGATATTATTACCAGTATTCGATACTGGATTATTCATAGCATTACTATACCCTCCCTATTCATTGCGGGTTGGTTATTTGTCAGCACGGGTTTAGCTTACGATGTTTTTGGAAGCCCTCGGCCAAACGAGTATTTTACGGAGAACCGACAAGGAATTCCATTAAT